AAAGAAAGAAATTAAGCAATGAATTTCTAAATAGGGCAAAAGTTCTAGATAAGGAATTTATTCCTGTGGATATATTTGAAAACCGAATTAGATTGTGTAATGATGAGACTAAAACAAAATACTTAACGAAAATATACGATCCTTTCTTGAACGGACCTTTTCGTGGACAAATCAAAAATTGTTTTTTATCCTCAATCAAAAATAAAACTTACAAAAAAAATCACATTTTGATAAATAAGATTCACGATATCCTTCTATATATTGATAATAGTATTTATATAAATAATAATAATCCAGAATTTGAACATAAAATAGATATATTTGATAGAAAATCATTAGTAACTGAATTTTTTTTTTTTAACCTAATCAATAAATTTTCAAAAAAATCATTATCAAGCTTGAATTTTGAAGAACTCTATTTATTTCCAGAACATAAACAAGTAAAAATCTATTCCGAAGAAAAAAAGAAAATAAAATTATTATTCGATGCAATTAGAATTGATTTGAAGGATAAAACAATAGTAAATATAAATGGGAAAAAGTGTATAGGAATAGACAAAATAAGTAAAAAAGTTCCTCGATGGTCATACAAATTTATCGACGAATTGGAACAACTGGAGGGAAAAAATGAAGCAGAGAATTATCAAATTCGTTCGAGAAAAGCTAAACGTGTTGTGATTTGGACTAAAGATTTACAGAATAACGATACTTATAATAATACCAAAGATGCAAATAATACTGAAAAAAAAAAAAACGAATTGGCTTTAATACGTTATTCCCAACAACCGGATTTTCGGCGAGACATAATCAAAGGATCCATACGTGCTCAAAGGCGTAAAACAGTTACTTGGAAATTTTTTCAAAAAACTGTGCATTCCCCCCTTTTTTTGGACAAAATGGAGAAAACCTTGTTCTTTTCTTTTGATAGTTTTGAATCAATGAATTTTTTTTTATTCAAAAATTGGATACGAAAAAAAACAGAATTTCAAGTTTCGGATTATTCAAAGGAAAGGGTAAAAGAAAGTGAGGAAAAGGAGGAGGACAAAAAAAAAATAAACGAAAATGAGGAAAAAAAACGTATAGAAATAGGCGAAGCCTGGGATAGCATTATATTTGCTCAAGTAATAAGAGGTCTTTTATTAATAACTCAATCGATTCTTAGAAAATATATCATATTACCCTCATTGATAATAACTAAAAATATCGTTCGTATACTATTTTTTCAATTTCCAGAATGGTCAGAAGATTATAGGGATTGGAAAAGAGAAATGCATGTTAAATGCACCTATAATGGTGTTCAATTATCCGAAACAGAATTTCCGAAAAAATGGCTAACAGACGGCATTCAGATAAAGATATTATTTCCTTTTCGTCTGAAACCTTGGCATAGATCGAGATCTAAGGTACGATCCACTGAAAAAGATCGAATGAAAAAAAAAAAGGTGAAAAAAAAAAACTTTTGTTTTTTAACAGTTTCGGGAATGGAAGTCGAATTGCCCTTTTCTAGTTCTCCCCAAAATCGAGTTTCATTTTTTGAGCCTATTTTTAAAGAACTCAAAAAAAAAATGAAAAAATTAAATTTATTTTTTTTTCGAGTTCTAAAAGTTTTAAACGAAAGAATAAAATTGTTTCTAAATATTTCAAAAGAAAGAGCAAAATGGATAATCAAAAGTGTTCTTAAAGGTATTCTTTTTCTAAAGAAAAAAACACAAAAATTCTCAAATTCTTTGTTTCTATTTATTATAAAATTAAAAAAAAAAGATGAATTCAGTGAAAGCAAAAAAGATTCACCAATCTATAAAAATAATGCAAAGATTTCTGGATCAACCATTCCAATTCAATCTAAAAATTGGGTAAATTTTTCATTGACAGAAAAAAAAATAAAAGATATGAATGCTAAAACAAAAACAATTCTAAAAGAAATAGAAAAAATCACAAAAGAAGAAAATAAAAAAGGGCTTAGAATTTCAAAGATAAATATTCATTCGAACAAAACAACTTATGATGTTAAAACGTTAGAATTGAAAAAAAATATTTTACCTATATTACAACGAAAAACTGCTCGATTAACTCGTAAATCACATTCTTTTTTTAAATTTTTCACGAAAAGGATATACAGAGATATCTTTATATATATTATTAGTATTCTTAGGATCAATATACAAGTTTTTCTCGAATCAACAAAAAAAATAATAAATAAAGGCATTTCCAATAATGAAACAAATGCAAAAACAAATAATAAAACAAAGCAAAGTATAATTAACTTTATTTCAATTATACACAAATCTTATAATACTAGGAATTCGACTTCACAGAATTCTTGTGATATTTCCTTTTTGTCACAAGCATATGTATTTTTTAAATTATCACAAACTCCAGTTATTAACATATACAAGTATAAGTTAAGATCTTTTTTTCAATATCATGAAAAATTATTTTTTCTTAAGAATGAAATAAAGGATTCTTTTTTTGGAATACAACGAATATTTCATTTCAAACTAAAACAAAAGAACCCTCCCAATTCTGTAATAAATGAATGGACAAATTGGTTAAAGGGTCATCATCAATATGACTTATCTCAAAGTAGATGGTCTAGATTAGTACCACAAAAATGGAAAAATAGAATCAATGAACATTGTATGGCTAAAAAACAAACTTTTATCAAATGTGATTCATATGAAAAAACCCCATTAATTCTTTACAAAGAACAACGCGGATTAACAAAAAAAAAAAAATGGAAAAAACAATATAGATATGATATTTTATCCTATAACTCTCTTAATTATCCAAATAAGAAAGACTCATATATTTTTGGATATAGATTATCATTCCAAGCAAATAAAAAACAAACGATTTCCTCTAATTATAACACCAATAAAAAAAAATTATTTGATATAGTGGGTGATATCCATATCAAGAATTATTTAGCAAAAGATGCTATTATAGATATGGAAAAAAATCTCGATAGAAAGTTTTTTGATTGGGTCGGAATAAATGCCGGAATACTAAATTGTTCTATATCAAACCCGCAACCTTGGTTCTTTCTAAAATTTGTGATATTTAATAATGCATATAGGAGTAATCCGTGGATCATACCAATAAAATTACTTTTTTTCCATTTTTATGAAAATAAAAATGTTAGTGAAAATAAAAACAACATTATTGAAAAGAAAAAAATAATAGATATTTTTATATTATTGAAAAAAAAGAAAAAATTTATTGAATTAGAAACTCAAAATCGAGTAAAAACAGAATGCGCGGAGCGAGTAACTCTTGAATCATCTATCTCAAACCAAAAGAAAGATATTAAAAAAGATTATTCAGGACCAGACAATGAAAAGGATGGTAAGGGTACAAAGAAAAAGAAAGACAATAGCAAGATGGAAGCAGAACTAAATTTCTTACTAAGAAATTTTTTGAATTTTCATTTGACCTGGAAGAATTTCTTAGGTCAAAGAATATTTAAAAATGTCAAAGTATATTGTCTACTGATTAGATTAAAAAATTTAAGAGAAATTACTATAGCTTCTGTTCAAAGAGGAGAACTTAGTCTAGATATTATGATGATTCATAATCAGAAGGATTTGACTCTTACAGACTTGATGAGGAAAAATAAAAAACATATATATATATATATAAAATTTATGGAAAACGATATTTTTATTATTGAACCAGTTCGCCTGTCTAGAAAAAACAATAAAGAATTTTTTATGTATCAAACCATGGGTCTTTCATTGATTCATAAGAATCAGCGCAAAATAAATCAAAGATACCAAAAAAAAAGTTATACTGATAAAAATCAATTTGAAAAATACATTACAAGAACACGAGATCAAAAGATAACAGAAAAAAAAGAAAAAAAAAATTATGATTTGATTGTTCCTGAAAATATTTTATCCGTTAGACGTCGTAGAGAATTGAGAATTCTAATTTGTTTAAATCCTAAAAATAATATGCATAGAAACACAATATTTTACAATGAAAATAAAGTTACTAACTGGTTTCCAATTTTGACTAAAAAAAAAAACGATTTTGATATAAATATAAAAAAACTAATGAATTTCAAAATTTTTCTTTGGCCAAATTATCGATTAGAAGATTTAGCTTGCATAAATCGCTATTGGTTTAATACTCATAATGGAAGCCGTTTCAGTATAGTAAGGATATATATGTATCCGCGATTGAAAATTCGTTAATCGAAATTTGTCTTCTCTTTACCGTAATATATAGCTGGTATGTGAAGACAAATTGATATATACATAACTGCAGACACACATTGTGACATTGATACTAATTCAATGATGTAGCCATTAGATCGAAAAATAAATCAACAAAATCGTCTTTTATTAAAAAAAAAAGTATAAATTTTTTATTTTGCGAATCCATAAATTCCATAAATAGAATGTCTTTTTTATGTGTTTGAATTGAATTAATTCGGTTGGAAAAAAATGAGGAATTTTGAAAGAAATTGATATATATATATATATAATTAAAAATTAGTGTCATTATTATTACTGATCAAAAAAATATCTATAAAAAGCGAAGGGAAGAGGAAAGCTTTCATTTTTTTTATGGTAAAAAATGCATTTCTACCAGTTATTTCACAACAAAAAAAAGAAGAAAACTCGGGATCGGTTGAATTTCAAATATTCAATTTTACCAATAAGATACGAAGACTTACTTCACATTTTGAATTGCATCGAAAAGATTATTTATCTCAAAGAGGTTTACGTAAAATTTTGGGAAAACGTCAACGACTCCTGTCTTATTTGTCAAAGAAAAATAGAATACGTTATAAAAAATTAATAAATCAGCTTGAGATTCGGGAATCACAAATTCGTTAATTCGTTAATTTGAATAGTCATTTTTAATTATTCGATTTATTAGATGTTGAATTTTGATGAACTTTTTTTAGCGATTCATGGAAAAATGAATCGAGGAAAAATCTATGAATATCCCAGCTACACGAAAGGACCTCATGATAGTTAATATGGGCCCTCACCACCCATCAATGCATGGTGTTCTTCGACTTATTGTTACTCTGGATGGTGAGAATGTTATTGATTGTGAACCAATATTGGGTTATTTACACAGAGGTATGGAAAAAATTGCGGAAAACCGAACAATTATACAATATTTGCCTTATGTAACACGTTGGGATTATTTAGCTACTATGTTCACAGAAGCAATAACTGTAAACGGACCAGAACAGTTAGGAAATATTCAAGTACCTAAAAGAGCCAGCTATATCCGAGTAATTCTGTTAGAGTTGAGTCGTATAGCTTCTCACCTACTATGGCTGGGACCTTTTATGGCAGATATTGGTGCACAAACCCCTTTCTTCTATATTTTAAGAGAAAGAGAATTAATATATGATCTATTCGAAGCTGCGACAGGTATGAGAATGATGCATAATTTTTTTCGTATTGGGGGGGTAGCGGCTGATCTACCTCATGGTTGGATAGATAAATGTTTTGATTTCTGTGATTATTTTTTAACAAGGATTGTTGAATATCAAAAACTTATTACGCGAAATCCTATTTTTTTAGAACGGGTTGAGGGAGTAGGCGTTATTGATGAAGAGGAAGTAATAAATTGGGGTTTATCAGGACCGATGCTTCGAGCTTCTGGAATACAATGGGATCTACGTAAAATTGATAATTATGAGTGTTACGAGGAATTTGATTGGAAAATTCAATGGCAAAAAGAAGGAGATTCATTAGCTCGTTATTTAGTTCGAATTGGTGAAATGAAGGAATCTATAAAAATTATTCAACAGGCTTTGGAAGGAATTCCCGGTGGACCATATGAAAATTTAGAAATTCGTTCGTTTGATAAAGAAAAGAAGCTAGAATGGAATGATTTTGAATATCGATTTATTAGTAAAAAATCGTCTCCGACTTTTGAATTGCCGAAACAAGAACTTTATGTAAGAGTTGAGGCCCCAAAGGGAGAATTAGGAATTTTTTTAATAGGAGATCAAAATGGTTTTCCTTGGCGATGGAAAATTCGCCCACCGGGTTTTATCAATTTGCAAATTCTTCCTCAATTAGTTAAAAAAATGAAATTGGCCGATATTATGACAATACTAGGTAGCATAGATATCATTATGGGAGAAGTTGATCGTTGAAATGATAATTGATACAACAGAAATACAAGATATCCATTTTTTTTTCAAGTTGGAATTTTTTAAAGAGGTCTATGGAATTCTATGGGTATTTGCCCCTATTTTTATTCTTGTATTGGGAATCACAATAAGTGTACTAGCAATTGTATGGTTAGAAAGAGAAATATCTGCAGGGATACAACAGCGTATTGGACCTGAATACGCTGGTCCTTTTGGAGTTCTTCAAGCTCTAGCGGACGGAACAAAACTACTTTTCAAAGAGAATCTTATTCCATCTAGGGGGGATATTCGTTTATTCAGTATCGGACCATCCATATCAGTCATATCAATTATAATAAGCTATTTAGTAATTCCTTTTGGCTATAACTTTGTTTTATCTGATCTTAATATCGGTGTTTTTTTATGGATTGCTATTTCGAGTATTGCTCCCATTGGACTTCTTATGTCAGGATATGGGTCAAATAATAAATATTCCTTTTTGGGTGGTCTACGAGCTGCTGCTCAATCAATTAGTTATGAAATACCATTAACCCTATGTGTGTTATCAATATCTCTACGTGCGATTCGTTGAGACAAAAGCTTCTTAATACTATTGCTATCCTCCTCTGTTTATAGTACTTTATAGGAAAGGAGGATAATAATGAGGATATATATCCTCATTATTATTTTTCGCAATTCAGATTGAAGAATTTAATCAGATAGTTATATGAGCAAAATAAAACAACTTCCATTAAATATAATTTATGAATACTATATTACTTATAGTTAATAGATAATATGATGATTTGAAATTGCAGTAAAAATATTGAGTCTCATTTTCTATGTATAAGAATTAAAATTATAAAAAAAGAATAGGCCGCTTACCCCAGGATTGGTTGATTATTCATCCTTTCTTGAAGCGGGCGCAAAAGACCAACCTTTTTTTGAGTTTTTGGTATCATTTGTATGAATTATTATACATCTATTAACATAAATAAGGGGATTAATAAAAAAATGAATGGATGGTTAGAAACACCAAGATACACAAAGGATTAGTAACGCAGATTTTAAAAAATATCCAAAAAAGCATTTATGCATAACAGAAAAAAGAATACTAATTGGGGCTTAAAATTGGTAGAAAAAATTAGGCAGTACTCCCCACAATTCCGATCCAGAGTATACTTTCATCCACTTATAAAATAAATAACTATCAGGAACGAAATAATCCTTAAATTTTTTTTTAGTCTTTTATTTATTATTTATTACTTGCACAAAAAAAGAAGAATAGGTTAGAAAAAAAAAGGGGGGGATCCCTTTTTTTTTACTTATATCCATATTATTCCTGGAAATAGAATTCATGTCATAATTTTGAAAACAAATGTATAAATTCTTTTTTCGTAATCGAAAATGATAGGGAGTTATTGATAATTTTTAAAAAGTAGTTTATTAAAGAATTCAGTTATTACTTAACAAATTGAAATTTTCATTTTTTAAGGGATAAGATCAATTCTGAAGTACCTTTTGTATCTTTTATTTATAAAAAAAAATGTATTTTTGTTTATTATAACATTATTTATTAGAATAGAACAGACAGAATTAAATTGGTCTAATTCAGTTCAGAACCGCGTCCAATAAAATAGAATTTTATCTATCTTAGATATAGATCAAGATCTAGAAATAAAAAATCGGCCCGGTTCTGTCCTTAAATTTGTTTAAGGCTTTCAAGGAGCCGTATGAGGTGAAAAATTTCATGTACGGTTCTGTAATAGAGATGATAATAGTAATGTTATCACCGACTAGGATTATCTAACAGTTTAAGTACAGTTGATATAATTGATGCACAATCAAAATATGGTTTTTGGGGATGGAATTTGTGGCGTCAACCTATGGGTTTTATCGTTTTTCTAATTTCTTCCCTAGCAGAATGCGAAAGATTACCTTTTGATTTACCAGAAGCAGAAGAAGAATTAGTAGCGGGTTATCAAACCGAATATTCAGGTATCAAATTTGGTTTATTTTACATTGCTTCCTATTTAAATTTATTTATCTCTTCCTTATTTGTAACAGTTCTTTACTTGGGCGGTTCGAATATCTTTATTCCGCATATATTTGAGTTTTTTGAAATAAATAAAACATATGGAGTTTTTGTAACGACAATTGATATCTTTATTACACTAGCTAAAACATATTTGTTCTTATTCGTTTCTATCACAACAAGATGGACTTTGCCTAGGCTAAGAATAGATCAATTATTAAATCTTGGGTGGAAGTTTCTTTTACCTATTTCTCTTGGTAATCTATTATTAACAACTTCGTCTCAACTGTTTTCACTTTAAAAAATTGACTTTCTATATTCATATTATATTCATAACTTGTCTAAAACAAGAGAAAGAAATAAAACAAAAATATTCAGAGATATTCACGATATGTTCCTTATGGTAACTAGGTTCATGAATTATGGTCAACAAACAGTCCGAACTGCAAGGTATATTGGTCAAAGTTTCATGATTACCTTATCTCATGCAAATCGTTTACCTGTAACTATTCAATACCCTTATGAAAAACTAATCACATCGGAACGTTTTCGTGGTCGAATACATTTTGAATTTGATAAATGCATTGCTTGTGAAGTATGTGTTCGTGTGTGTCCCATAGATCTACCCGTTGTTGATTGGAAACTAGAAACTAATATTCGAAAAAAACAATTGCTTAATTACAGTATTGATTTTGGAATCTGTATATTTTGTGGTAACTGTATTGAGTATTGTCCAACAAATTGTTTATCAATGACTGAAGAATATGAACTTTCGACTTATGATCGCCACGAATTGAATTATAATCAAATTGCTTTGGGACGGTTACCAATGTCAGTAATTGATGATTATACAATTCGAACAATTCAAATAAAATTTAATTATTTATAATTAAATATAATTTCCCTAAAAATGAAAATCATATAAATTTAATCATATTCTATAATAATATATATATTCTATAATAATATATATATATATATAATGAGTATTATAATATTAGAAATTATATTAGTAGAAATATTTCATATTCTATATAATAGATATGTATTTATATTTACTTTAGTTTTCGTATAGTTTCAAAATACTCTTTTATATTTCAAACTACTCTTTCATTTTTTTCATATTAAAGAATGAAATGACATTGATACTATAACCGTATCTATAGCAATTCACACTTTTTATCTTAGATTCAATGTAGAGGTAGAGAGAAATTGAGTATTCAGTATATTATTTTTTCCTGATCATATCAATAAGGTCATGAAATTTCGATTTATTTATCTCTTATTTTACTTATAATGGATTTGCCTGAACCACTCCATGATTTTCTTTTAGTCTTTCTGGGATCAGGTCTTATATTAGGAAGTCTAGGCGTAGTATTATTTACCAACCAAATTTTTTCTGCTTTTTCGTTGGGACTGGTTCTTATTTGTATATCTTTGTTCTATATTTTATCAAACTCCCATTTTGTAGCTGCATCACAGCTACTTATTTACGTGGGCGCTGTAAATATTTTAATCATATTTGCTGTGATGTTCATGAATGGTTTAGACGATTATAAAGATTTTCGTCTTTGGACGGTTGGGGATAGAATTACTTTGATGATTTGTACAAGTATTTTTGTTTCACTAATAACTACTATTCCGGATACATCATGGTACGGGATTATTTGGACGACAAGACCAAATCAGATTATAGAGCAAGATTTGATAAGTACTAGTCAACAAATTGGAATTCATTTATCAACAGATTTTTTTCTTCCATTTGAACTTATTTCAATAATTCTTTTAGCTGCTTTGATAGGTGCAATTGTCGTGGCTCGTCAATAAGAAATTTGAAAAACTAATTAATTAATAAAAATAATATTAATAAATACTAATATAAATAAAAATTCAATTTTATTATATTTTCTTACATTTATTTCCGGTGAATTCAATGTGAACGTGCAATAGTATTTATGTAAAAAATCATTTTTTTTATGGCTAATATATTCTCTTTTGTTGTATATTTTTTAGTCAATCGAATCCGTTAAATTTTTGTTCATATTGAAATAAATAAAAATTGATAAGGAGTTGGTCAATGATGTTCGAACATGTACTTGTTTTGAGTGCCTATTTATTTTCTATAGGTATCTATGGATTGATCACAAGCCGAAATATGGTTAGAGCCCTTATGTGTCTTGAACTTATGCTGAATGCAGTTAATATAAATCTCGTAACCTTTTCTGATTTTTTTGATAATCGCGAATTAAAAGGAAATATTTTTTCAATTTTTGTTATAGCTGTTGCAGCCGCTGAAGCAGCTATCGGACTGGCTATCGTTTCCTCAATTTATCGTAACAGAAAATCAACCCGTATCAATCAATCGAATTTGTTGAATAAATAATATTAATCATAATAAATCATTAAAAGTGGAATTTAGAATAATTTTATATTCATCAATTTTAATTAGCATGTATGATACACAACTTATGACCATGTTTGCGAAAACAAACATAAGAAATCAAAGTATTTTGGTCCTATTCTCCTCGTATGAATTTATCTATAAGTCGATTTTTATTAACACAATTTTGATAAATCATTGATTCATCTGGTGTCTAAATATATGATTTATTGACTAGTTTACTAGATCGAAAATTATAAATTTTTGATGTTCAAAGATTACTATAGATCCAATGTCACATTCAGTAAAGATTTATGATACATGTATAGGATGTACTCAATGTGTCCGAGCTTGCCCCACAGATGTATTAGAAATGATACCTTGGGATGGATGTAAAGCTAAACAAATTGCTTCTGCCCCAAGAACAGAAGACTGTGTTGGTTGTAAGAGGTGTGAATCCGCCTGTCCGACGGATTTCTTAAGTGTTCGAGTTTATTTATGGCATGAAACAACTCGAAGCATGGGTCTCGCTTATTGATACGTTTCAAAAAACATCACACAAATACATTTTTTTACTGGCAAAAACCCGCGCTCAAATAAAAATAGAAAAATTCTTTTCTATTTTTATTTGAGCGCGGGTTTTTCTGGTCTAAGTATATCTTATTTTTATCACGAATTATTTTCCTTGGTTAACAATAGTTGTAGTTTTACCAATAGTCGGAGGTTCTTTTATTTTCTTATTTCCTCATAAAGGAAATAAGGTGATTAGATGGTATACTATTTGTATATGCTTAATGGATCTCCTTCTAACAACCTATGCATTTTGTTATCATTTCAAATTGGATGATCCATTAATACAATTGACGGAGAATTATAAATGGATCAATTTTTTTGACTTTTACTGGAGATTTGGAATAGATGGACTCTCCTTAGGACCTATTTTACTAACGGGATTTATCACCACTTTAGCTACGTTAGCGGCTCAACCGGTTACTCGAGAATCCCAATTATTCTATTTCCTGATGTTAACAATGTATAGTGGTCAAATAGGACCATTTTCTTCTCGAGACATTTTACTTTTTTTCATTATGTGGGAATTAGAATTAATTCCCGTTTATCTACTTTTATCCATGTGGGGGGGAAAGAAACGTTTGTATTCAGCTACAAAGTTTATTTTGTATACTGCCGGAAGTTCTGTTTTTTTATTAATGGGAATTCTGGGTATGGGTTTATATGGTTCTAATGAACCAACATTAAATTTTGAATCATTAACTAATCAATCGTATCCTATGGCGCTGGAAATACTATTCTATATCGGATTTCTTATTGCTTTTGCTGTCAAATCGCCAATTATACCCTTACATACATGGTTACCAGACACCCACGGGGAGGCACATTATAGTACTTGTATGCTTTTAGCTGGAATATTATTAAAAATGGGAGCATATGGATTGGTTCGAATTAATATGGAATTATTATCTCGTGCTCATTCTATATTTTGCCCCTGGTTAATGCTATTGGGTTCATTTCAAATAATCTATGCAGCTTTAACATCTCTTGGTCAACGTAATTTAAAAAAAAGAATAGCTTATTCCTCGGTATCTCATATGGGTTTCTTAATTATAGGAATTGGTTCTATAAGTGATACGGGGCTTAATGGGGCTATTTTACAAATAATCTCTCATGGATTTATTGGTGCTGCGCTTTTTTTCTTGGCGGGAACTAGTTATGATAGGCTACGTCTTCTTTATCTCGACGAAATGGGCGGAATGGCTATACCAATGCCAAAAATATTCACGGTTTTCACTATTTTATCGATGGCTTCTCTTGCATTGCCGGGCATGAGCGGTTTTGTTGCAGAATTTATCGTTTTTTGGGGAATAATTACTAGTCAAAAATATCTTTTAACGACAAAAATACTAATAACTTTTGTAACAGCAATTGGAATAATATTGACTCCTATTTATTTATTATCTATCTTACGGCAGATGTTTTATGGATACAAGCTTTTTAATACACCAAACTCTTATTTTTTTGATTCTGGGCCGCGAGAATTATTTATTTCAATTTCTATCCTTATACCCGTAATCGGTATTGGTATTTATCCAGATTTCATTTTCTCATTCTCGACTGATAAGGTTGAAGCTATTCTATCAAATTTTTGATAGATAATTTTCGTGAATAAATAAAACCCCGAAAAATGAATTTTAAAATGAATTTGAATTGTAATTGAATATGTTTGTTGTTTCTGAGAACCCCTTGAATCACTACTATTTTACATTACTTGATTTTAAGGGTTCTCGATGATTTATGTAAAGTTTTCTTTGTATATATACATTATATGTTTTCTAAATTTGTATTTGTCAAGTTCGTTATCCACTTTAATTCAATTAGATGAAAATGAACCATAACTATGTAGTCCTATTCCTAATAGATTTATCCCTAAATAACATATCCAAATTATAATAAAACCCATAGAGGCAACTATTGAAGAATTTACATCTTCCAATTTTTTATTTTTTCTAGTATGTAAATAAATCGTAAATATAGTCCAAGTAATAAAAGCCCAAGTTTCTTTTGGATCCCAATTCCAATATGATCCCCATGCCTCATTAGCCCATATTGCTCCTGAGATAATACCTATTGTTAAAAAGATAAAACCTAGACTAATAATACGGTAACCCCAACGATCCAATTGTTGAATAAATTGAGACCTGAAATAATTTCTAGAAGAATAAAAAGTAGTTTTTTGTAAAACATTACTACTTCTTTGATTCATATTCATGTATTTGATTTCAACAAAAGAAAATAATTTATTTAAAAGATGCAAATTCTTGCTTTTATCAATAATTTGTATGGGTTCTCGAAATGTAACGACTAAAATAGCCACTGATAATAATGATCCACATAAAAGAATTGCATAACCCAATATCATCATACTTACATGCATCATTAACCAATGGGATTGTAGAGCGGGTACTAATATTACGGATTGATGCATTTTAGTAAAAAGGCCCGAAGTAGCAAAGCCTTGCGTAAAAATAACACTTGGTGCGATTATTATACTTAAATACTTGTTTTTCTGCTTTTTGAAGCCTGGAACCATATAAAAAATGGAAAAATTCCATGAAAGAAATATTAATGATTCATATAAATCACTAAAGGGTAAATGGCCCGAAAAAATCCAACGAGTAATTAACAATCCCGTTATACAGAAAAAAGTTATTATCATGCCTTTTTTGGACCAATCATATAATCCTACGATTTCATCATTGACTAATAAGATTATCAAATGAATAGAAATTAGAATTAATACGACCGAAAACGATATATGAGTTAATATATGCTCTAAGGTTGAAAATATCATATATAATGAAAGAAGTCTGAATACTAGGAATAGAAATAGGAATTGAATTCATTATAGGACTTATTTTTTTATAAGATAAGATGTTATGCCGCCACTCGGACTCGAACCGAGATGCTTTAGCACTGCTTCCTAAGAGCAGCGTGTCTACCAATTTCACCATAGCGGCTTACTTGAAATCATAATAACCAATTTTGAGTCAATTGTCGAGATTCAAAGAATCAAAAGAATTAAAAATTTTTTTTAACATCTATTCGAATTATATGTATATAATAATTTTAATTATTATATACATATAATTCGAATTGTTATATATATATATATAACAATTATAGAAAAATTGTTATATATGTAGTTTTTTAATTTTTTTATTTATATTTTTTGAATCTAAAAAAAATACATTTCGATTTTTTTTTTTCAAAAAAAAAAATGAATTTTTGGATCAAAAATGGAATACTACATTACATTTCTTTAAAGTTTTTTTTTTATTTATTTTGAATATGATTATAAACTATTTATTTCGAATATTATTATTTATATCGTTAAATATAACTAACAATATATATATATATTACATTAGCATTATATTAGTATTATATTTAGTATTTTTTTATTACTATTTTAGTATATTCTTTGAATCAAGTTAATTTAGATTATTTTATTCTAACGTTTATATTTTCTACAAAAAAAACTTTTTGAATTCCCTGTAAAAATTGATTGCGCTAATGAAAAAGCTTTTAATCTTGTCCAATATCCCTTGTTTTTCCAAATAGTTTTGCGAATAATTTTTTTGGATAAAGAAGTACGCTTTTTTGGAACTGCCATCCAATTAGGATAGTTTTTTTTTATTTTTATATTTAATGTCAAAGACATTTTCTGTAAATGAAAATGAATTGTTCTTTAATTAGCCATATATCTTATATATCTTAACCCCCCCTTTTTTTTATTTCCTATTTATTTTTAATTTAAAGTAAAAGATTGAATATTATAACATAAGTTTTTTTTTATTAATTTTTTCAAACATGGATATCTTTTTAATTGTAATAGAAAATTTAAATAATAAATTAGTTCAACAACAAAAATGAACTAATGTTTCGGAAAAAAAATGATTATTGCATCATGTCATATAATTTTTTTTTTTTTTATTCGTTATCAAAATAAACGAATGTTCTTAGTTTTGATATAATTTTTAATGTTTTGATGTAATTATTACTTTTTTTTATACTCTATACAAAAAAATTTTTGTATAATTGTAAAATGAATATATATATATATACTGTTAAAAAAAAAAATAATTTTTTAACTAGGAATTTGGTTATTGGTCCATTTTTTGTATTTTGTAATATTTTATAATATTGGAAATTGTATAAAAATTCCGAACAATTAATAATTAAAAATTCTATTTCTATATTCGCTTTTATTATTAACCGAATTCTTTCTTTACAACAGAGATAAAAAAAAACCAACGAATAAGAAACAAAACTCATTTAGAATCAATATATATATATATATATTATTATTATTTTGTTCTTGTATGGAGTATACACAGCAATCTTCATGGATCATACCTTTCATTCCATTTCCCGTTCCTATGTTAATAGGAGTGGGACTTGTACTTTTTCCAACGGCAACAAAAAATCTTCGTCGTATGTGGGCTTTTCCTAGTATTTTTTTTTTAACTATAGTTATGATTTTTTCAATTGATCTGTCTATTCATCAAATCAATAAGAGTTCCTTTTATCAATATGTATGGTCTTGGACTATAAATAATGATCTTTCTTTAGAGTTTGGCTATTTGATCGATTCACTTACCTCTATTATGTCAATATTAATTACGACTGTTGGTATTTTGGTTCTTATTTATAGTGATAATTATATGTCTCACGATCAAGGATATTTGAGATTTTTTGCATATATGACTTTTTTTAATACTTCAATGTTGGGATTAGTTACTAGCTCGAATTTGGTACAAATTTATATTTTTTGGGAACTAGTTGGAATGTGTTCTTACTTATTAATAGGTTTTTGGTTCACACGTCCTATTGCAGCAAATGCTTGTCAAAAAGCGTTTGTAACTAATCGTGTCGGGGATTTTGGTTTATTATTGGGAATTTTAGGTATTTATTGGATAACGGGTAGTTTGGAATTTCGGGATTTGTTTCAAATAATCAATAACTTGATTTATAACAATCAAGTTAACATTTTTTTTCTTACTTTGTGTGCCCTCTTGTTATTTTGTGGTTCAGTCGCTAAATCTGCTCAATTCCCCCTTCATGTATGGTTACCAGATGCTATGGAAGGTCCTACTCCCATTTCCGCTCTTATACATGCTGCTACTATGGTAGCGGCGGGAATTTTTCTTGTAGCTCGACTTCTTCCTCTTTTCATAGTTATACCCTCCATAATGAATGGAATAGCTTTTATAGGTATAATAACAGTAATTTTAGGAGCTACTTTAGCTATTGCTCAAAAAGATATTAAGAAAAATTTAGCTTATTCTACAATGTCTCAATTGGGTTATATGATGTTAGCTCTAGGTATGGGCTCTTATCGAGCCGCCTTATTTCATTTGATTACTCATGCTTATTCAAAAGCATTGTTGTTTTTAGGATCTGGATCCATTATTCACTCAATGGAAGCTATTGTTGGATATTCTCCGGATAAAAGTCAAAATATGGTTTTTATGGGTGGTTTAACAAAACATGTTTCAATTACAAAAACTGCTTTTTTAATAGGTACACTTTCTCTTTGTGGTATTCCACCTTTTGCCTGCTTTTGGTCCAAGGATGAAATTCTTAATGATAGTTGGTTGTATTCACCAATTTTAGCAATAGTAGCTTGTTCCACAGCAGGATTAACTGCTTTTTATATGTTTCGGATCTATTTACTCGTTTTTGAAGGATATTTAAACGTTCATTTTTTAAATTTCAATGGAAAAAATAATAGTTCATTTTATTCAATATCTTTATGGGGTAAAGAAGGAAAAAAAGTCAAAAAGAAAATGAATTTTTTTATTTTATTAAGAATGAATAATAATGAAATAACTTCTTTTTTTCGGAATAATACGTATTCACAACAAATTAATCGAAATTTCAAAAATATAACACATCTCTTTTTTGATAGTACCAAAATTGGTACTATCAAAACTGCTTGTTTATATCCTTATGAATCGGACAATACTATGCGATTTTCTATGCTTGTATTAGTACTATTGACTTTATTCGTTGGGACAATAGGTATTTCTTTCAGCCAAAAAGGAATAGATTCTGATATATTATCAAAATTGTTAACTCCATTTATAGACCTTTTACATCAAAATTCACAAAATTTTTTTGATTGGTATGAATTTTTTACAAACGCAATTTTTTCGGTTATTATTACTTTTTTCGGAATATTTATAGCGTCTTTTTTTTATAGACCCATTTTTTCGGATTTACAAAATTTGAATTTATTGAATTTTTTTGAAAAAAGTATTACTCAAAAAATTGTTGCTGATAAAATAATAAATGTCATATATGATTGGTCATATAATCGTGGTTATATAGATACTTTTTATGAATTTTATTTAATTGCGAGTATAAGAAAATTTTCTAATTTTTTTTATTTTTTAGATAG